CCTGCCCCCCCCCCCTCTTCTTCCATCAACTAAACGGATTATTAGATCTTGTTCATGAGATTAAGAAAAAGAACTCTCTTTATAAATTCTTCTAATTTTTATGTATACTAAATTACTAATTTTTTTCTATTTCTTTTTCTCTGTTAGAAAAAGAGAGAGTTTCCAATTTTTTACTTCACTTCAATACTCAATACAATAACAATATTCAATAAAATAAATAGGAGACTGGAAATGAGAGTATTTTTCTCGCATCCATTCTTCATACGATTGTCGGAACAAAAATATCGGATGCAACGAAATAGAAATTTTTGGTACATCAAGCCACGATCTGATAGCTATAAATCTAAATATAGAAATATTATTATTATATAGATATAAATTAATCTTGATCTGTAATCAAAGAAAGCATAGTGAAAATTTTTCTTATCTTGTGACTTAGAATAAATTGTCATTTCGTTCCTCCACAGAGAACCATTTATTCTAAGTCACAAGACGATTGAATTGGAAATATCGACAAATTCTTGCGGAGTCCAAAGAAATGAAAATTAAGGGGGTCAACTTGTTCCAATTTCATCTCTATTGAATTTGAATATCAGAATAGCGGATATAGTCATGATTCAATGGGTCAGGTCCACTTATTTTTCTTTTATTGATTTCTAATCTTTACAATGGATTTCATTGGCCTAATTGAAAATAGGAATATTTGGTGATTCAACAAATGACTTATCATTATTCGTGATAACTATAACTAATATACTATAACTCATTAGAATGATAAGGTATTATTATACAGTTGGTTACTATTACTATGAATAATAATAATATCGCTATTCTTCTTTCAAATATGAATACTACGACTGAAAAAAATACAAAGCCCCTTATCGGATTTGAACCGATGACTTACGCCTTACCATGGCGTTACTCTACCACTGAGTTAAAAGGGCTTCTTTGATTGAATTCCTGAACGGGTCACTGTATAAAATATCTATATATATATATAGATAAGTACATGCAAGAAACTCATAATGGCTATTGACTTATTTTTAAACTAGCAATTTTAGGCTAAAATGCAATTTCAAAACCGATCCTAATTGCTTTTCTTTTATTGAACAGATCCCTCCAATTCGCTATAGAAAGAGATAGGGATATCTCATCTTAACAATTAAAGTGTAAGAAATAGAATCTCAATCCCTTTCTTCTAGATTTCTTTCCCCACTCCTATTTTTCTTCTAGATTTCTTTCCCCACTCCTATTAACAATTTCGAATTGGCAAAATTTCCATTTTGGGGACAGCTCCTCTCGTATATCCTCCGCTTATACGTTTCTTTTCATGTTTTCGCATAGGATCGGTACGGCCATTAAAATCTATGGATATGGCCCCTATCGTCTAGCGGTCCAGGATTTCTCTCTTTCAAGGAGAAGGGGGAGGTTCAAGTCCTCCTGGGGGTGGGGCAGGTTTGGTACTCCGAAAGGAAGTTGCTTATGGAACGCTTAAAATTTATTCGACCGGGGTCGATGCCCGAGTGGTTAATGGGGACGGACTGTAAATTCGTTGGCAATACGTCTACGCTGGTTCAAATCCAGCTCGGCCCAACAATTGGCCAATCTACCACCAGATGGTAGAACCCTCTTGTTCTTAAGAAATACCCGATACGAGCGAATAAAAAAGAATCCAAATTTTCTGCTAGATCCCTTCTTATTTCCCTGGGATTGTAGTTCAATTGGCCAGAGCACCGCCCTGTCAAGGCGGCTGTTGCGGGTTCGAGCCCCGTCAGTCCCGACGGATCCAATATCAATTCGCCTCCCCATTTTCTGTGAAAGAAGGGACAGGGAGCATAATTGAATTCCGAAGGGGTTGCCCCCCCCCTTTTTTTTCAGGATTCTGTCGAAGAAAGAACAAACCCTAAACTAAAAACTAAAATGAAAATAACTAAAGAAGTTGATAGAATCCTCCATCTTTTCTCCCGCGACTCATCTTTATCATACTTCTTTGTCTTCCAAAGAAAATTGGATCATTAACGGCGTTTAGAACCTAATTCCTCTCTTTTTCCACTTCGCTTGTATTGTTTGTTGGGGTTTTGTAGTTAATGGAAACGGACGGGTGGTTAGATGATACTTCATTTGATGTTTCTACAAGGAAGACCTAAGGTAGGTTATAGAAAAGAAAGAACAGAAAAGAAGGATAAATAAAGGAATTTTGGATTGGGCCGGGAATCCAATCTTGGATTCGGTATGGATAAAAGATCTTCGTATGTTATACTATTCAATTCTCGATGACGAATTAATTTAATAGCTCAGTTATTTGATCCGATTCAAGATCATCGATGGTAATGCATTCATTGAATTGACAGGTGAAAGATTTATCATCTCTATGGGATTAAATCCCGAGTTATTGTGAAATAAAAAAAACGATGAGATTATGGAAGTAAATATTCTTGCATTTATTGCTACTGCACTGTTCATTTTAATTCCTACTGCTTTTCTACTTATCATTTACGTAAAAACAGTCAGTCAAAATGAGAAATTCCTTTAAATGAAACTTGATTTCTGAGTTCTTATCAATGGTTGAAGAAATCAAATGAAAAGGATTCCATTTTTGCATCTTAAGTGAAATCAACAGGCTATAATCGGCGGTATTCTATGAGATCCGAGAGTATGGTAGGAAAGAAATTTCTTTCCTACCATACTCTCTATTAGTGTTATTGTAGTGTATTAAAGCTGTACTTGACTTTATAATCAATTCGTAATATTTGCTTCTATCTTCAATATATGTAGTTATCAATTCCATATATGGAATTGAGGTAGGACCCAATTCTATTTCTTTGATACATCTATTTATTCCGATCAATCTGAAATAATTGTTTTACTGTTATAGAATAAATTTATCCACTAGAATCCAATGGAATTTTTAAATGAAGATATTTTGATTTTCAAATTATTCCAATTCAAATCAAAAAATGCGTTGCAGAACGATCTCTAAAACAATTGATACGGTTTCATTCCTCAACTAAATTAGTAGTGTTTCTAAAGTCCACTTCTTCCCCATACTACGAGTGAAAGGGAAAATGTAAAGACTACCATTAAAGCAGCCCAAGCGAGACTTACTATATCCATGTGAATTATGTCCCTTATCTCTATGATAGAATTATTCCATTATTGCTCATTAATAATAGTGGAATCAATGGTCCAGAGTCAAAAAGGGATTCCGCCCGAACACTATTGATGAACCAATCAAATAAATCCATTTCTAAAAAATTCCTTGTCGAATCGGGAAAGACTAAAGACAAGTAAAATACACAATGACATCACAAGGGAATGTTACTAATGGAACATGTAGTAATAAAATAAGAGGAACCCCTTCCTTTTTTTGTTGCCCTTCCTAAGTAAAAATAGAGAAATTGCTATCTATTATATACTTATATTTCCTAATTTGATCTAATCCGTACCCTTTCTCGATTGTCTCTCTGAAGCAGTTGGTAGATAGTATATTATACTCTTGACGAGGGGTTTCAAAAAAATGATTTTTTTGCATTTTTCTATACTTTTTATATAAAAAAGTAAATTATACATCCAATCTTAATCTAATAGTGATTGAATGCCTGAACACTCAGAGATTCTCGCGAGTCTATATATGTAGATTCCAGTATAAAAAGGACTTTGCACAACTAGTAGTTAAATTATCCGCCGACTAGCCAATGGAATTCAAGACCCAATTAGTACAGATTCCGTTAGCAGTAGAAGGGAATCGGGAAGTCTTGCTTCGACCATTATAATCTTTCTTTGAATTTTAGATTCAAAGATTTCCAATTTTTTACAAAATCCCCAGAACAGATGTTTAGAATCAACCAAATATCAACAGTCCCCTTCTTCTGTTCTGCTGGGGAAAAATTGGGTGAGTTATATCAGCAGAACAGAATAAGAGATTTCGATTCTTTTGTTGATGAGGCGGCACCCGGATTTGAACTGGGGAAAAAGGATTTGCAGTCCCCCGCCTTACCACTCGGCCATGCCGCCAAAACGATAGGAGAAAATTTTCCCCCTTTGGGTTGGATTACTAAACTTTAGTTTATTGTACTTGCATCCTTTTTTTAATCCTTTTTCGAAATTTTTGAAAATTAGAAAAGAAATCCTTTTTCCCCTTTTGATTGTATTTGAGCCACCCCTTTGATTGTATAGTATCTCAAAACACACAATGCAAAAAAACTTCCCCTCACTTTTCTATTGAAAAATAAAATGTATATTTTCATTCAAAAAAGCCAAAATTTATGGCAAATGGGAACCATTAACTATTCGTTGACTGAGAATTCCTGAATGATTCGTGGATTTTAATCTCAAATTTGGTTTGCCTAATGACATAAGAAAATACAAATTGATACATACTTAATCAGTATTGATTCTTTTGAATCAAAAATCCTTCTCAATTTCCATTATAACAAAAATTATAAGTATATGTAAACCCCAGAACGGAAATTGTTACACAGATACCAAATAGGATATCTTATTTATAGTATGTTGCCTATAAATAAAGGGAATTGTCAAGAAATTATCTTGCTTCAATTTTCATTGAATAGAAATTGTCTTTTGATAGAGCACGACTCATATTGCCGTGAATAGGAGAGCAATAAAAGAGATATGGATTAGGTATATCTGCACGTGTTTAATGTTTCATAAATACAACCCAAGCCTTTTCATCATAATTATACACTTCCCCATTGTATTCTACGAATTCGACGAAAAAATAGGTAATTTACGAAGCATTTTTTAACCAATGGAATCCATATTAATAATAATTAAGCGGGTAAGTGCTAAAAAAGGACTCTATATTGTTTCTTATTTTTATTTCTTTCTCTCAGCGAAAAGATGAAATGAAGAATACCTTTCGTTTTCTGGTATTCAAGTATATTGGAATATGGAATAGCATAATAATGGTAGAAACTGAATCATTTTTTATATTCTATAAAAATCCCATAACATAGTAATCCTAAGTGGGAGAATTCTGT